ACAATTTCAGATATTCAAAGCTTGTACGTTCTCTTCTAGATTAAACAGAATGGAAGTCTTGTTTAAATTCTCGCTAGGCTATAACAAAAAAAAAAAAATAAGAGATTCCTTGGAATTATCGCCTCCCATTTATTTGGGTTGGAAGATATTTATTTCAGATGGGCCAAACCAATAGGATGAACCAAAGGAGTTCTGTATCATGAAGTTTGACTTTGTACCACGCATATTACTTAGACCGTTCTAGAAAGTTATGTAGGTAGGAATGAAGAAATCGAACCGGATTCTATTTATTTGTATCTGAACTTAATCTTGTCTATTTCAATTTCTCTAGATTCTACTTGTTAGTATCTCAACCAACTAATTTAACCTTTTGAACGCGTCTTTTGAATATATATGAAGTATTAACATTATACGGCATGGATATAAAGATAAAAAAGATCAAATAGAATCGAATTCTTTTAGATAAATATAGATAAATAGATAAAGTATCTAAAAGAATTCTACCCATCTATAAAAAAACTAGATGGGATATATCTCGGCGAGATGGAAAAAAGTATGTGTTATGATCCAAATTAACACTGAATAGGGATGTCGATTCATATCAATTAATTTATTCAAGAGAGACTCATCCAAATTAATCATATACCAGGAACCAGATTTGAACTGGTGACACGAGGATTTTCAGTCCTCTGCTCTACCAGCTGAGCTATCCCGGCTAAGTCCGAATGTAGCATCCTCATTTTATTAGAGGGCGGGGGTCTATGTCAATTAAAAGGGCGAAAGAAGGTTAAAAAGTTTGATCTAGGTACTGGAATTTCTTGGATCTTAAAAAAGACGACTTTTTAAGTTTCAGTATGAGTAATGATATGGATTGTAAATCATTCAAATGGGGATTTCTTGCTCAAAGATGTATATCTTAGATATAAGATATAATAAGACATTTCCGCCCGGATCTATTTCAAAACGAGTGTATAAGGACACTCACGCAAGGAAAGGGGGGATAGAATGGATAAATAGTTGGGGGGCAAATAGGCTTTTTGGGGATAGAGGGACTTGAACCCTCACGATTTTTTAAGTCGACGGATTTTCCTCTTACTAAAAATTTCATTGTTGCCAGCATTGACATGTAGAACGGGACTCTATCTTTATTCTCGTCCGATTAATCCGGTTCTTGAAAAGAGGATCTACAGACTATGGAGTGAATCTTTTGATCAATGAATATTCGATTCCACATTGAAGAAAGAATCGAATCACACCAATTCTTCCGTTTTTTTATAGAAAAAATATAGACTCATTTGGGTCGGCATTAATCATTTGATTTTGATATAGTATTCAATACGTATGTATATCTTTCATCCTTTCTGAATTTTCGATGGAAAGAGTTCTCTACCAACTACCAACGCGGCCAACTCCATTTGTTAGAACAGCTTCCGTCGAGTCTCTGCACCTATCCTTGTTTTCTGAACCTTTGTTTGTGGAAAATAGGATTTGGCTCAGGATTGCCCTTTTTCTTAATTCCGGGGTTTCTCTGAATTTGAAAGTCATCACTTAGTAGGTTTCCTTACTAAGGCTCAATCCAATTAAGTCCGTAGCGTCTACCCATTTCGCCATATCCCCTTCCTTTTGTGTTAAGATTCGAATTTCATTGCATTATGATGTCGGGCCCTTTTTCTTTCATTTATACTGGAACCTTTGAATTCATTAGATACCTATTCTTATTTCGAAGAAGCATTTTTCCTCTTTTATTTCTTACCTGTCTTCTCCTATCTTGTATAGGAGACCCTTTTTGGTCCAATCAAATTGGATTTTAGCATTTCTGGATTCGTAATTCAATATAGATTAATAGATATCCTATATATATATATATACCTGTCGCCCTTCTCATGCAATTTTGAATACTTGAACGGTCTTTTTTTTTTGTCTTAATTTCCGCCTTTACTACTTTATGAATTTTATGAATGGAATGAACGTGGAGGAATGTCTCATCAGTTCCAACTAATCATTCCTAATGATATGGAATCAAATAATATAGAAAATATAGAAGTGTAATAAACGAATTTCAAATGTCATTTGAATTCAAATTTAAAAATGACAAATTTAAATAATTTAACTATCTAACTAACTAACTAGAATCTAAATATTGACTATCGAGTCTACCAAGATATAGAATTTACTAAAAAAATATCGAATTTAATATTTAATAATATTCGAATTGTAAATTCTATTAGTGATTAGTGATAAAAAATACAAATTCTATATCGCTTATATTAATCGTTATGTTCTATAATATTAATATTCAATATTTATTATTTATTTGAAATTGTATATTCTATTGTTTTCTATTCATATCGAGTCTGAATAGATAAGACATAATAGTGAATACCTAAGATTCCAATATTTTATTGAATTACTATGCACATAAAATTGATGTTATGTGAGCCCGCTTAGCTCAGAGGTTAGAGCATCGCATTTGTAATGCGATGGTCATCGGTTCGATTCC